CACCGTGGAAATACATGCCACTTAGCCAAAGAAAGATGATGGAGAGTTGGCCGAAATGGGCACTAAATACTTTTCGAGAGATCTCCTCCAAATCATTAGTATGGCTATCGAAATCGTGAGCATCAGCATGTAGGTTCCAGATCCAAGTGGTAGTATCAGGCCCTTTAGCTATTGTTCTTGAGAAATGACCGGGTCTGGCCCATTGCTCGAAAGAAGTTTTTATGGGATCCCTATCTACCAAAATTTTTACTTCTGGTTCCGGCGAACGAATAATCATTGAGTCCTCCTCTTTCCGGACAACACGTACAAAGAGACTCGCCAACAGTTAAGTAATTAGTGAACCTATGGGAGATGTTTATACTTAGTTCTTTCTCTACTATCTCCCATCTATCTATTTTCTTTAGTTATTCACTAGAACAATTATGATCTGTAAGTTGATCCGGGGCAAGTGTTCGGATCTATTATGACATAGCCACGAGGCGCTCAACGGACACTTTTTAATCTTATAAAACCTTTTCAGGTATTTGAATTGACGCAAAAACAATTTTTTTGTGCAACTCAGTATATTCATATCTCAATTATAAGTTCCTAAATAGAACTACTTTATGTCTTACATAGAACATTTTACTTATTACTTTACTCTATTATTAAAAATTTACTCTATTCCAAATCGCGCAAGCAGTCATTAGTCATTACTAAACTAAGAGACATTCCAGTATTGATATTTAGTCATTCGAAAGCCTCTTTTATTAGTTTTAATAGGAATAAAAAAAAATAGATTCTCTACTCTATCTGTGTATCGGTTATTCCTACGAAATACCGGACGAAATAGAAAAAAACGATCTTAGAAGGGATATAATGAAATTCTTTGATTGGTTCTTTCCAGAGAACCTTTTTATTTGACTGATGGGGACAACAAACAAAACTATTTTACAAAACAATTTTATTATAACAAATAGAATTTCTTATTTTATTATAAAGAGTAAATAGAAAAATAGAAAAATTCTAAATAATACTAAAATAATACTAAATAAAATAAGAAAAGTGCTCTTATTCGAAACGCCTTGTGATCTTCAACCAATTCTGTGCTTCAATATAATTACCTGGAGTAAGCGCTATAGCTTGTTTCCAATACTCAGCGGCTTGATCGAACCAAGCCTCTGCAATTTCAGAATCTCCCTGTCGAATGGCCTGTTCTCCCCGGTCGGAATAGGCAGTTAAATTCCTTCCCTTAGAACCGTACTTGAGAGTTTCCTACTCATACGGCTCAGCAGTCAATTCTTTCGGTGTCCCATTTTTTAATCTACCATAATATATAATTATATAATTGAAATTGAATGAGATTTCTCATAGATCTATCTAATTTTTTTTCTCGAGTTAACCAAAAGAGATTAATTGCATGAGTTTCAAACTTTAATTTTGATTAATAATTTAATCAGTTTTAGTTTTATCTTTTTTCCCACCTTCAGAAGAATAAAGCATAGGCATTTTCACTATCATTAGAATTTTCTAAAAGGTAACTATCTCGGTTTCATATATAAATTTCTATAGAATCTTTGAAAAAGACTTTCTTTCATAAGAAAGAAAAGACTTACTATCTTTGGGATCTGATTCTACACCGCTGCTCAATACCTTAGGGGATCGACTCTATTACATAAGTTGATTCCTAACTTTTATCTCATATCGTGACATAAGTAAGCAGTTCTTATTGTATCGGTCCAAAACCTCACTAATTGATCTTTACGGTGCTTATTCTTTCTATCAATTAGATCCTTTCTTTATCCATAGACTAAAGGATCTAGGCATACCTATTTCTTCATATTTGGACTTCTATGAAGTTTCTTTCTTTTTCTTTGCTACAGCTGATATAAATCGTTGTTTTGGACACGATAGATATGATATGTAGAAAGCCTATTTTCTAGTATTTATTAGCGGATTTGCTCTTTCTTTCCTTTTTTTCTTTCTATAGTGGAGATAGTCGCACGTAATGACAGATCACGGCCATATTATTTAAAGCTTGTGGTAAGAACGGGTTTCGTTCTAGTGCCCTAAAATAATATTCCAAAGCTTTCGTATGTTCTCCGTTCCTTGTGTGGATAAGACCTATGTTATAGAGTATATAACTTCTATCATAGGGATCAATTTCTAGTCGCATAGCTTCATAATAATTCTGTAAAGCTTCCGCATAATTTCCTTCGGATTGAGCCGACATCCGTTGCGGTCGTCTTCGATTCAAAGAATCTCCGTTCCAGAACCGTACGTGAGATTTTCATCTCATACGGCTCCTCCTTTTTTATGTGCATAATGAGAATAATACATGGAATCATCAAAAAAGATTGAAATAATTTCATTATGAACCGAACGGGGCTAGTGTTTTTACAAGAAATCTCTAACCAACCTTCCTGTAAAAGATCTTTTCTTAACATCAAGTATCTTGGTACTAGATAAAAATGATAACTCTAACAATTTCTTTGTTCTTAACACCCCTTAATTTCCGGGAATTAGTCACTTCAACAGTCTTCGATGGTTATACGGGTATCCAAAATACGAACGAGATGGATATTTGTTGTACCAACCATTCTTGTTAATCCCGATTCCGATAAAGAAAAGGTATAATTTATAACAAAGTTTTCGTATTGTTGATTCCTAGGCGTAGTGCTTCTTCCCCTATGCTGCCTATTGGTACTAGTGAAGTAGGGTTGACCTAACCCATAGGTCATAGGTGTAACCTTTCGCTCAATACTAGAATCTAAAATTGAAGCATCTGAGGCTGCATTAATCGGGGATACACGACAGAAGGAATTGTTTTATTTACAAACTTCACCTTCACAATAAGCGTAGATTTATTTCAATAATCTTTTTATTTCTCTCCCAAATAATGTATCTTTCTCCGAAGACTGAAATCGGTAAAGAAAAAAAACATCAAATCGCACCATCTCTGTAATAGGTGAATGCCTCTTTTTCTCCTGAAGTTGTCGGAATTATTCGTAATAAGATATTGGCTACAATTGAAAAGGTCTTATCAATAAAATTTCCATTTATCCGAGATCTGGGCATAGGTAGCAGTCCATTCTATAATTTCTTTTACTTACCTCTTGTGGGAAAATGATCCCACAAACAAAGAAATTGTACAGTACGAAATAACATAAAAATAAAAAAAAAATAGATCAATTGATTCGTTCTAATTCATTGATTTAATTTGGTATAAATATTGTAAGTAAAAAGAATAACTATTGGAAAAAGATGGGAGCGCCGTCTTCGCAAGAATGAAATGAATAGATATATATCTTTTTTTAACAGTTTTTCACAAAAAAAAAATCATTTTTATCCCCCCCCTTGAAGGAAGGGTTTTTCTTTGATGAAAAGTTTTCTATATTTTTTTATAGTTAGAATTGACTGTACGTACCTATCAAAAAATCTAATATGAATGACTCACTATTCACTCGATTTCTGGGCCATAATCATTATGTAGGAGAGATGGCCGAGTGGTTCAAGGCGTAGCATTGGAACTGCTATGTAGGCTTTTGTTTACCGAGGGTTCGAATCCCTCTCTTTCCGTACCTTTCACCTAATTCACCAATCTTATTAACGGCAATGTATCAAAGCAAATAACAATGGATACCATTATTCCAACGGTTAAGTTAGACCTTTCTTTTATTTTGATATAGATTCTTTATTCCTATGTTCCGCAGTACAGAAAATAAAATACTGGAAAGAGTAGACAACAGGGAATGAGAATCTCCCTACCGATCCGTGATCCATGAATGGGAGAAAAATCCCCGTATCAAACTCCTTACTTTGGTGGGGATTTTTGCTTAGGCGAAAAGGGAAAAATTGTCCGAACCCTTGTTTTATTGTTTTATTTTAATTAGGTTTAAGTCTGACGAGAATAATATTCTACAACCAGCAATTCATTTATTTTCAAACCGACCCATTGACTATCTATTATTTGATTGACTAATCCTTTATATTGGAATGGTTGAAGGGTCAAATGTTTTGGCAATTCCTCGCGGGGGGGTGAATCAAGATAATTTTGAATCAGAGCTCTAGATTTTTGTTCATCCCTCGCTGTAATAATATCGTGGGGTTTGCAGCGATAACTTGGTATATCTACTATACGACCATTAACTAAAATATGTCTATGGTTAACTAATTGGCGGGCTTGGGGAATAGTTGAAGCCATACCCAATCGAAAAAGGATGTTATCCAAACGCATTTCAAGTAATTGTAGTAAAACCTGACCTGTTGACCCTTTGGCTTTTCCGGCAATACGAACGTATTTAAGTAATTGTCGTTCTGTAAGACCATAATGAAAACGCAATTTTTGTTTTTCTTCTAAACGAATACGATATTGAGATTTTTTACTGGAACGTGATTGGTTTCTAAGATCGCTTCCGGCTTTAGGCCTTTTACTAGTTAGTCCCGGTAAAGCCCCCAGACGGCGTATTTTTTTGAAACGAGGCCCTCTGTAACGCGACATAAAGACTCCTTATTTTATTGAAATTTCATAAATTAAAACTAAACTAAATGATAATAAATAAAGCGAAATCTACTAAAGTATTGTACCACAAAGAATAATTAGATGAATTGTATAAATATCCGGACCTTATTGTATTTGTATATGTCTAAAAAAAACTAAAGATTCTTTTCTTGATTTGTTATACCGAGATCGAGCTCCTCTAATTTCTAATTGTAGGTTCCTACGACACGGTAGATCGGTGACTCTTGGAAAAAAAGGGGAAAGAATCCTTTTCAATATTCTTTGATTTCACATTATCAATTATGTTATGTAAAAAATCAAACAAATAAAGAAAAGCCTGCTATCGGAATCGAACCGATGACCATCGCATTACAAATGCGATGCTCTAACCTCTGAGCTAAGCGGGCTCACATAACAAAAATTGTACACATATAGGAATTTAGTAAACTACTGGGATCTTAATTATTAACTGTTCATTCTTAGTTTTCATAATGAATATAAATCTATAGAATTTAAAATA